TTTGGTAGTCAGTGGAATTTATAGAATATGATTGAATTGCGTAATATAAATAGAAAATATAATAAGAATAGTATTTATTGTAATTGTATTTATTTTATTAAGTACATGCTGATACGGCTATCTATTTTATCCATATATCACATCTTTTATTATAATTTCACTTGGGACAACGTGAGTCACACTCCATCAAAATTTGTATTTTCTATTCAATATATTCAATGAAAAATTGAAACAGGAGAATTCTCTATAGGGATATGTACATAAGAGAGAGATCCGGTTTGATATCTGGGTAACAATTTCTGTTCTGGGGTTTACATATACACATATATGTTATTATAATTATAATTGATAATTGAAAAGGATTGCTTATTGAAAAAAAAAATGAATACTGATTAGTCATAAATCAATTTGATTTTCTTTTGCTATTCAATGAAACAAAATTTCATTGGAGATAAAAATGGAAGAATCGTTCGCTAATTCAAAGTAAATTGTTAATGGTTCCAATTTGTCCTGAATTTTGCAGTCTGTGACCGGAAATCCGTTTTTTCTACTCTCAATAAAAAAGAGAAGGGATGTTTTTAAACGATGTATATTTTAAGATACAATCAATCGAAGAGGAGAATCTAAACTAGATCCAATAAAAAACAGGAATTTCTTTTTAAAAAAGGATAAGTACAATGGTATTCAAGATAAAAAAAGGAGTGAGTAATAGAATTAGAATATAGATAATATTTTTATCCATTTTGGACCGAATTTGGCGGCATGGCCAAGTGGTAAGGCGGGGGACTGCAAATCCTTTATCCCCAGTTCAAATCCGGGTGTCGCCTGATCAACAAAAGATTTTTTATTTCTTTCCTATCTTGCCGATCTAATTCGACGAATTCTTGCTCCGCAAGAAGCAGAGGCAAAGGACTAAGTGGGCGTGTCAATACTCGATTTTTATAACCCATGGTGTAGGTTTTCTAAAAGACTGTAATTTTTTTTTCTCAAAATTGAGGTGTAGCCCAAATCGGTATCAATAGGGATGAAGCAACTCTCACTTATTACTTTAATGATTGACTCTCACCATTTATTTGATTTTTCAATTGAATCAAATAAATGGTGAGAGTCAATTCCGGGATTCAGAACTAAGGTCGGAAATCTCGGTATCCAAAGGTTCCTAAGGGACACTCTGTTTTTGCTACTAGAATTGAAGAAGAGATTATACGAAAGACTATAATAACAAGATCTCTTAAATTACCCTTATTCAAAGTAGTGTCTCGTGACTCCGTCTGGTATTAAAAGAGTAAAGGTTAAAGTTGAAAAAAAAGAATGTATTAATTAATAGTGGTGGTGAGTTCTCCGGATTTTTTCACAGAAAGAAAGACAGTAAGCTTAGATCAAATAGGAAATAGAGGTATCTGATAGATAGTTATCTATCGTGATGGTATATTTTTATGCTTTTTGCTTAGTAAGGAAAGGAATTAATATCAAAACAAACAATAGGTCTTACTATTCTTACATGCTCCATATAGAAGCATTCCTTTGATATTTCCAAGGAAAAGGCGTGTGTATCATCGTATTTGTACTAAATGCTTCCTGATTTTACCAGAAACCCTAAAATATAGAAACTTGTTACGAGTGTATTCATTGAATTGGTTCATCAATAAATAGTCTTACCTATTTTGACTCTGCGCCATTGATTCCGCTATGATTATTAATCAATAATAGAATAATTCCTTCATAGAAATAGGGGACATAATTCACATGGATATAGTAAGTCTTGCTTGGGCTGCTTTAATGGTAGTCTTTACATTTTCCCTTTCACTTGTAGTATGGGGAAGGAGTGGACTCTAGGGCTGGGCACTACTAATTGCTCAATCGAACCGTATCAATTCTTTATTGATCATTTTGCGAAGCCCTAAAAAAAGAAAAATGTCTTCCAAATTGTACTGGAATACAGTAATGAATGATTACCATAATTGTATTTCGAAACTCAAATCTACGCATGATAGGCGATTTTTTCCAACCTAATTTTTCCTAAATATTCTATTTTAGTGAATCAGCTCTTATCATAATTATGGATATTACAATAAGAAAAACTAATACTATTTTTTTTTCTTTATTTATTTCCCCTTTTTCTTTTACCTTTCTAAAAGAAAGTCGTTCTGCTATTACGACAATACATATTTTCTTTCTATCGGAAACGAAGCGATTAGTGATTGGCCAAAGAGATCCGACACATAAGAAAATGAGATCTTTCTTCTGTTGAGCGATCCACATATCACACATTTAACATTTGTTTTAGACTACTAGAAAAGTTTTTATGCTTTTTTTGATTCATCTCATGTTTAAGCATGAAAAATGGACAGGGTCTGCTCTACTCCTTTTACAAATCCGAAGAAGTTACTGTATAACTTAACTCCGCGGATCATCCGTTAATTGTTCAATCAATGACTTCTTGAGATGGGAAATCAAACTAAAAGAAATAAAGTGCTATCTATATGTACATCTAATATAT